TTGATTTGTTTATTGTATGCACGTATATACATAGGTGCGCATAAATCCATATACACATGGGCATGTATATATGGATTATGTATGCTAGTAGTGGGTTTAAGTGTAAGTAGGTGCTTAGTTTATTGAAATAATAGTGCTACTATGCTTTCTGAAGAACGTGCTTCAGGGTAAGTGAGAAGAAATTATAGGCTTAGAAGGGATATATGGGGTGTAGGGTGATGTGTTTGTTAACAAAGTTAGTTTTGTGGGTGGAACGGGTAAGTACTGGGGATTTATTTTATTGTAGGTAACTCAGAAAAGTAGCGGGTAGTGGATGGGGGTTGGTTATTTATTTTAAAATGGGTTAAAGTGGGGTTTTGGTGAAATTTATTTTTAAATTAAAAATAAAACGGTGATTTATAAGTTATTATGTCCTGTAACCATTGACTGAATAACACCTTAGTGGTCGGGATGGGGGCCAAGACATTCAATTTAAGCTCGATGACAGCATAAAGCCTGGCGGAAGCACAGCCAAGTACTGCAGGACGAGCGTGGGACCAACCAGCGTACCGGCAATGCTATTTGACCTCATCTCCCCCCCGGTGAGGGGAAGTAGCCCGTTCGTGCATCCAGTGACGCGGTTAAGAGGGTGATAGCACCGAACCATCAAATATGCCTTATTTAAGGGGAACGTATCTATGATTCTCCATGTTATGTCCCTGAGGTAACAACCAGCTGCCCATTGGAGTACAATTGAAGTCACTCTACGTTATATGAGCGCAGGGAAGGTTAATTAGCATTATGTGGATGGGTTGATGGTTTCACGGAGGATGGTAGATTAAGAGACCAATTGTAAGGGAGGATATTCATGTTGTAAAGGGTTGTCATTGGATTCCCCGAACTAGAATGTGCCATGTCCAGTTAATAAGGTTATGTATGAATGTACTTGTAGTTAAATCACGTGTTGGAATGATATTCATGTGGGGGACGTTGTTATGTACGTATTGTATTAATGTATTGTAGTCCTTTAAAGTATGTGATTTCTTGCTTGTAAGCATGTCCAGGAAAATGTTCATTGTACGTCTTATGATTATGTGCTATGTATGATTAAGCATTGTTAGTACTATATATTATTCATGGGGCCAAGCATTAATGCACTAAGTACATAGTAGGGGGATGATTGAGATAATTGTATGTACTTGTGTGTTACTTGATATTAATGCCTTCAATAAAGAAGTGCAGTAAGTGTTCCAGGGAGTAGTTTAAGTTAGAATTTCAGCTTTGGGTGTTGATGGTAGAATAAGATATTCTTTCCCTGAATATTGTCTTGGGGAGCGGGTGTTCTCCAGTTCTGGTTTACAAGACCAGGGTATTAAATTATACTACAAAGACTTTTATCATTTGAGTAGTTTGTTTTCAATTAGAGCGAATAGGGGGATAAGGGTAATAATGGAGAAGTATAGGGTAGATGCGGTTTGACCAATGATAATAAAGGGGTGTTCGACTGGTTGGCCTCCAATTCATGTTAGTGTAAATAAGTCAGCTACTAGGGCTCAGAATAGAATTTGGCTGACTGGCCGGAATACTATGCTTTGTTGTTTGGATAGGTGTGTTGCGGGAATGGTTGCTAGGATTAGAATGGAGAGAAGTAGGGCTAGTACGCCTCCTAGTTTATTAGGGATGGATCGTAGAATTGCGTATGCAAATAGAAAATATCATTCTGGTTTAATGTGGGGCGGGGTGTTTAGAGGGTTAGCAGGAGTGTAGTTGTCTGGGTCAGTTAGGAGGTCGGGTGTAAATAGGGTTAGGCTTATTAGGAGTAGAAGTAGAAATACTAGGCCTAGGATATCTTTAATTGTGTAGTATGGGTGGAATGTGATTTTGTCTGGGTCAGATGTCAGTCCTGATGGGTTATTTGAACCTGTGTCATGCAGAAACAGAAGGTGGATGGTTGCTAGGGCTGCGATAATAAAGGGTAGAATAAAGTGAAAGGTAAAGAATCGGGTAAGAGTTGCCTTGTCAACGGAAAAGCCACCTCAGATTCATTGTACTAGATCTGGTCCAATGTAGGGGACAGCTGATAGTAGATTTGTGATTACTGTAGCCCCTCAGAAAGATATTTGGCCTCATGGGAGCACGTATCCTATAAAGGCTGTGGCTATGGTTGTAAGCAGTAAGATAATGCCAATGTTTCATGTGCTTAAGAAGAGAAAGGACCCATAGTATAGGCCCCGTCCGATGTGGAGGAATAAGCATATAAAGAATAGTGAGGCGCCGTTAGCATGCAAATAGCGTACTATTCAGCCGTAATTAACGTCTCGGGTGATGTGGGCAACTGAAGAGAAGGCGGTTGAAGAGTCTGATGTGTAGTGTATAGCTAGGAATAGGCCCGTAGTGATTTGGATGATTAGGCATATGCCTAGTAGCGAGCCGAAGTTTCATCAGGATGAGATATTGGGTGGTGTAGGTAGGTCAATGAACGAGTTATTAATAATTTTTATTAGGGGGTGTGTTTTGCGGGGGGTAGTCATTAGAATTCTTATAGTTGAAATACAACAATGGTTTTTCATATCATTGGTCATGGTTGCAATCCATGTGGGAATAATGATTTATGCTTTATTTTTATTGAGTATGATTTTAGTAGTGGGGTTTATAGGTTTTTCCTCTAAGCCCTCACCTATTTATGGAGGTTTGGTGTTAATTTTTAGTGGTGCTGTGGGTTGTATAATTACATTGTATTTTGGTGGGTCTTATGTGGGGTTAATAGTTTTTTTAATTTACTTGGGTGGTATAATGGTTGTATTTGGTTATACTGCTGCTATGGCAATTGATGAGCATCCTGAGTCGTGGTTATCAAGCATTGATATTATGTGAACTGTGCTGTTGGGCTTGGTGATGGAGTTTACTATGGTATTTTTATTAGGTGGTGATCCCATTAAGACTGTGGAGGGTGTGACTGTAACGGTTAATTATAAGACTGTGGCGAGTTGAATGATTTATGAGGGTGAGGGTCCTGGTTTAATTCGTGAGGATCCTACAGGTGCTGCTGCTCTTTATAATTATGGGGTTTGGGTTGTTTTAGTTACCTGCTGGGCGTTGTTTACGGGCATGCATATTGCAATTGAGCTTACTCGGGGTGGGGGTTAAATAGTTAAGAGTAATGCGAGGGTAGGTGGGATGAGAAAGGATAAAAAGTAAAGTTTAATTAGGCCTTTTTGTACTGATGTAGTTGTGGAAATTGAAGTTTGGGTTGTTGCTGTTATTTTTGGCATGGCTTTTTCCAATCAGAATATATCTAGTAGGGTTGAAGTAATATTTTGGCTTGCAGTTAGGCTTGAGCAGGGGTTTGATCGGTGAGTAGTGATTGAGTAGAAGCCTAGTATGTTGGAGAAATAGTAAGTTTTTACTGGAGTATTTAATTTTATGTTGTTAGTTATTAGGTTGAGTTCTATAGCCACAAGAAGACCTGAGATGGTTACGCTTAGGGCGGTCAGTTTGAGATAGTAGGGTATGGTTATTTGAGGGTATGTTATGGGAGGAATGCAGTTGGAGATGAAAAACCCGGCGAAGATACTGCCTACTGCTAGGCGGCTGATCGGTTTAATTAGTAGGGGGTTATTTTCGTTAATTGTGATTAGGCTATTAAATCGGGGGTATTCTGTAAGGGTGAAGAAAATGATGCGAATGCTATAGACAGCTGTTAGGGAGGTGGCCATAAGGGTAACTATTAGGGCTCAGGCGTTGGTATACGACGTGTTAGCGGTTTCAATGATAAGGTCTTTTGAGTAGAAGCCTGTGAGGAAAGGTATGCCTGTGAGTGCAAGGCTGCCAATAATAATAGAAGAGGAGGTAAAGGGTAGGGTTTTAAATAGACCTCCTATTTTTCGGATATCTTGTTCGTTATTGAGGCTGTGAATAATAGATCCTGATGCTAAGAATAGTATAGCTTTGAAGAAAGCGTGAGTACAGATATGGAGAAATGCTAGATGCGGTTGGTTGATGCCTACTGTTACTATCATGAGGCCGAGTTGACTTGAGGTTGAAAAGGCTACAATTTTTTTTATGTCATTTTGTGTTAGAGCGCAGATCGCTGTGAATAGGGTTGTGATAGCTCCGAGTGAAAGTATAAGTGTTTGTATAGGTAGATTTTTTTCAAATAGGGGGTGGAAGCGGATAATTAGGAACACCCCTGCAACAACTATTGTGCTTGAGTGAAGTAGTGCTGATACTGGGGTAGGTCCTTCTATGGCGGAAGGTAATCATGGGTGAAGGCCAAATTGAGCTGATTTCCCCGTTGCAGCTAGGAGGAGGCTGATTAGGGGAAGAGAGTTTGGGGTAGGGTCAAGGATAAATATTTGTTGTAAGTCTCATGAGTTGGAGTATAAAAGGAATCATGTTATTGCTAGAATGAAACCGATGTCGCCAATGCGGTTGTACAGGATAGCCTGTAGGGCTGCTGTGTTAGCGTCTGTTCGGCCGTGTCATCAGCCGATTAAGAGGAAAGATATGATACCGATTCCCTCTCATCCAATGAATAATTGGAATAGGTTGTTAGCGGTAACTATAATTAGTATTGTGACGAGGAAAATGAGTAAGTACTTGAGGAATTTATTAATATCTGGGTCTGAGCTTATATATCATATTGAAAATTCTACGATGGATCAAGTAACGAACAGTGCTACGGGGGTAAATATTATGGAGAAGAAATCTAGTTTAAAATTAATAGATAGTTTAATAGTTTGAATTGTTGTTCAGTGTCAATTTGAAATTATATACTCTTGGCCTGAAAATAGGTATGTTGTTGTAGATAATATACTGATTACGAGAGCGTAAATAATAGCTAGTTTGACATAGTGTGGGTATAAAGAGGTTTTGTGGGGTTTGATTAGGGTAATTATAATTGGGGCAAGTAGAGGGATTAGTGTTATAAGAATTATGGAAGAGTGCACTTACTTTTATTTGGAGTTGCACCAATGTTTTTGGTTCCTAAGACCAATGGATTACTACTATCCTTTAAAAGTTAAGAAAGCCAAGCTATTAGGCGTGGGGGCATGAATTAGCAGTTCTTGCATTCTTTCTCGGTAGATAAGAAGTTGTGAACTTCTATTATTAGATTCACAATCTAATGTTTTAGTTAAACTATAGCTACAGGGTATTAATCCTATAATTACTTTGGGGTTTAGGATAATAATGAGAATTGGTATTACGTGTATTAATATAAGTGTGTTTTCTCGTGTAAATATGGGTTTAATGTTGCTAGTGCTATATGTTAATGGTCCTCGTTGTGTTGAAGTAAATATGTGAAGTGAGTATATGGCTGTAATTAGCATGTTAAGTCCTGTAAATATAATGGTAAAGTTAGATCAAGAGAAAGAGGCTATGATTGTAAATAGTTCTCCTATGAGATTTATGGTTGGTGGTAGAGCAAGGTTGGCTAGGTTGGCTAGGAGTCATCAAAGGGCTAGGAGTGGGAATAGTGTTTGTAGGCCTCGAGTAAATAGTATAGTTCGGCTATGGACTCGTTCATAATTTGAATTTGCTAGGCAAAATAGTAAGGATGAAGTGAGTCCGTGGGCAATTATAAGGGTTATTGCGCCGGTGAAGCTTCAGGGGGTTTGAATAAGAATTGCCAGAATAACAAGTGCTATATGACTTACAGAGGAGTAGGCGATTAATGACTTTAGATCAGCTTGTCGTAAGCATATGGTACTTGTTATGATTATTCCTCACAGGGATAAAATAAGAAAGGGGTAGCTTATTTTTTCTGTTAAGGGGTTGAGAATTGGGGTAATTCGTATTATGCCGTAGCCGCCTAGTTTTAATAGCACTGCTGCTAGTACTATTGAGCCTGCAATGGGGGCTTCGACATGGGCTTTAGGTAATCATAAGTGAAGCCCGTATAGGGGTATTTTAACTATAAAAGCTATTATGCACCCTAGTCATGTAATGTTATTAGTTCATGATAATGGTATTTCTTTAGAAGTAATTATTGTTGTTAAAATATTTAGTGAGCCTAAAATATTTGAGTGATAGAGGAGTGTGATGAGTAGGGGAAGAGATCCTGCTAGTGTATAGAATAAAAAGTATGAACCTGCGTTTAGACGTTCTGGTTGGTACCCTCAGCGGGTGATAATGACTAGAGTAGGGATTAGAGTTGCTTCAAATAGTACGTAGAATAAGATTAGTTCTGTGGCTGTAAATGTTATGATCAGAGAGATTTGTAGGAGGACTAGTATTGAGATATACAGTTTTTTCCGTGCAGGGGGGTTATTGTATAGGTGCTGCTGGGTTGCTAGGATTATTAGGGGTAGTAGTCAGGCTGTTAGGGTTAGGAGGGGGGATGCTAGTGCGTCTGAGAAGAAAGTTGGTGATAAATAGTGAGAGTTGTTTGGTAAATATAGGGGTAACAGGGTGATAGCGCTAATTAGTAGGCTTCAGGTTATTATGTTAATTCATGCTATGTAGTTTTTTGAAAGTCATATTATTGGAAGTAGTATAGTTGTTGGTAAAATAATTTTTAGCATTGTAGAAGATTTAAGTTTTGCACATAGTCTAGTCCGTATAGGTTGGAGATTAAAATTAGTAGGGCTAGACCTACTGCGGCTTCACATGCGGCAAATACTAGGAGGGTAATTGGTGCAATGAATATTAGTGTTGAGTGTATGTTTAGGGTTATAAGTGTGGTTATAATAAATAATGATAGTATTATGCCTTCCAGGCATAGTAAGGATGATATTAGGTGTGATCGATAGATTAGTAGTCCTAGCAGGGATATAAAGTACGCTAGTGCTATATTAATATAAATGAAAGGTATGTTGATAAATATGATTTATCATAATCTAATGAGTCGAAATCATTTGTTTTAGTTAAACTATTTATCAATTCGGTTCAGTCTAATCCCTTTTGAGTTCACTCGTAGGCTAACCCTACTACTAAGATAATAATTAAAGCGAGAACTATATTGATTGTGAGTATTAGGTTGTCTGTTTGGGTTGCTCATGGCAGAGGTAGCAGTAAAGCAATTTCTAGGTCGAATAGAAGGAATGTGATGGCGACTAGAAAGAATTTTATGGAAAAAGGTAGGTGAGCAGAGGTTGTAGGATCAAACCCACATTCATATGGGTTATATTTTTCTGTGTAGGTATTTAATTGTGGAAGTCAAAATGCAATGGTAGTTAGTAGTAAAGCTAGGAAGATATTAGTAGATAGGGTTAGTACAAGGTTTATTACTCTTTCTCATATTTATTAAGACTTATTGATTGGAAGTCAATTGTACTATTTATACTAAAAGAGTAAGATCCTCATCAGTAAATAGAGACATAAAGGAATAGCCATACTACGTCTACGAAGTGTCAGTATCAAGCAGCGGCTTCAAAGCCAAAGTGATGGTTGGATGTAAAGTGGTCTATTTGTAGGCGGAGATAGCATGTGATTAGAAATGTGGTTCCGATAATGACATGTAGGCCGTGAAAGCCTGTTGCCACAAAGAATGTGGAACCATAAATTCCGTCAGAGATAGTAAAAGAGGCTTCAGAGTATTCTGATATCTGTAAGTAGGTGAAGTAGGCCCCTAGGGCGATGGTTATGGATAATGCTTGGGCTGATTCTTCTTTGTCAGCTTCTATTAGGCTGTGGTGTGCCCAGGTGATTGTCACTCCTGATGCAAGTAGGACAGCTGTATTTAAGAGTGGGACTTCTATAGGGTTTAGGGGGAAGATGCCTGTTGGGGGTCAGTGTCCTCCTGTTTGTGGGGTTGGGGCTAAGCTAGAATGATAGAATGCTCAGAAGAAGCCGGCAAAAAAGAAGACCTCTGAGATAATAAATAGAATTATACCATATCGAAGGCCTTTTTGTACTGGCGGGGTGTGATGGCCCTGGTATGTGCCTTCTCGGACAACGTCGCGTCATCATTGAAATATTGTTATTGCGCTGGCTAGTAGTCCTGCGGCAAGGAGAAGAGTATAGTAGAAGTGAAATCATATGATTAGGCCGGAGGTTATTAGGAAAGCTGATAGGGCTCCTGTAAGTGGTCAAGGGCTTGGGTTAACTATGTGATAAGCATGTGATTGGTGTGTCATTAGGAATTATTATGTAAATAGAGGCTTACTAGGAGTGTAAATACGTATGCCTGGATTAGGGCTACGCCTAGTTCTAGGGTGATTAGAAGAATAATAACAATAATGGTAATTAGGGATGAGGAGAGAAAGATTGATAGTAGAGTTAGTGAGGTGCTTCCAAGTAAGTGTATTAGCAGGTGGCCTGCCGTAATATTAGCAGTTAGTCGTACGGCTAGTGCTACTGGTTGAATAAATAGGCTGATTGTTTCAATAATAATCAGGACGGGGATAAGTAGGGTGGGGGTTCCTTGGGGTAGTAGGTGGGCTAGAGATGATTTTGTTTTAAATCGAAGTCCTACAAGTACGGTGGCCACTCATAGGGGGATTGCTATGCCTAAGTTCATTGATAGTTGGGTGGTTGGTGTAAATGCATAGGGTGTTAGTCCGAGGATATTATTTAGGGCGATAAAGGTAATCAGGGATAGGAGTATAATAGATCAAGTTCGTCCTTTCGTAGTATGGGTAATTATTATTTGTTTCAGTGTGAGTTGAATTAATCATTGTTGGAGGGAAGATAGTCGATTGTTAATTAGGTTGCTAGAAGGTGTAATTAGCATGATGGGGAATAGGATTACTAGTGTTACTAAGGGAATTCCTAGGATGGTAGGGATATTAAAAGAGGCGAATAGATTTTGGTTCATTTTAATTGTCAGGTTGTTTTATGTTTATGTTTTTTGGTTACATTTGATAGTGGGGTTGGATAGAAAGTAAAGTTCAATATTTTTATTTGAAAGAAATAAAATAGGGTTACAACTATTGATAGGATCACCATTGGTCATGATGAAATCTCTAGTTGAGGCATTCACTGCAGAGAGGGAAGTCTCTCAATCTTTAACTTAAAAGGTTAATGCTTGGTAGCTTTACAGTGATACGATGTATAGGTATGATGCTCATACTTCAAAGTCTTGGAAGTAGATGAATTCTAGGACAATAGGTATAAAGCTATGATTTGATCCGCAAATCTCTGAGCATTGCCCATAGAATAAACCTGGTCGTATGGAGGCTACTATAGCTTGGTTTAAGCGTCCTGGAATTGCGTCTGCTTTAATACCCAGTGATGGTACAGCTCATGAGTGTAGTACATCTTGTGATGAGATTAATATTCGGATATCTGCTTCTATTGGTAATGTTGTTCGGTTATCTACTTCAAGAAGTCGAAATTCGCCAGGCTCAAGAAAATATGTGGGTATAATGTAAGAGTCAAATGCTAGGTCTTCATAGTCTGAGTACTCGTAGCTTCAATATCATTGGTGGCCAATCGCTTTAAGGGTTAAATAGGGTTTATTAAACTCGTCTGTTATGTAAAGGATACGTAAGGATGGTAGAGCAATTATAACAAGAATAATGGCAGGTAGAATGGTTCAGATTATCTCAATTTCTTGGGCGTTTATAGTGCTGGTATGAGTCAGCTTTGTAGTTAGTATTAGGGAGATAGTATATAGAACTAGTGAGCTGATTAGAAAAATAATTATAAGGGCATGATCATGAAAAGCGATTAGTTCTTCTATAATTGGGGATGTGGCGTTTTGTAGGCCTAACTGGGCTGGTTGTGCCATTAAGATGCATAGAGTTCAATCTATAATTTAACTATGACAAAGTTATGTAATTATTTTACTAACACCTTATTGAAAAAGTCATAGGGTCTATGGGATTGGCTTGAAACCAATTTTTGGGGGTTCAAATCCTTCCTTTTTCGCCTAGCGATTTTACGTAGGTAGCTTCTTCGAATGTATGATAAGGAGGAGGGCAGCCATACAGTCATTCTAGGTTAGTGAGAGGTTGTTCAATGGTTAAGACTTTTCGTTTTGAGGAAAAGGCTTCTCAGATTATAAAAATTATTAGAATAACTGCTGTTAGTGAAATGAATGAGCCTACGGATGAGATAATATTTCATGTGGTGTAAGCGTCGGGGTAGTCTGAGTAACGTCGTGGTATCCCTGATAGGCCGAGAAAATGCTGTGGGAAAAAGGTTAAATTGACGCCTACAAATATGGTGGTAAAGTGAATTTTAGCATAAGTTTGATCAAGAGTATAGCCTGAGAATAGGGGAAATCAGTGAATAAAGCCCCCTATAATGGCAAACACTGCTCCTATAGATAAGACATAGTGGAAGTGAGCAACTACATAGTATGTATCGTGTAGGACAATATCTAAAGATGAGTTGGCTAGAACAATTCCTGTTAGTCCGCCTACAGTAAAAAGGAAAATAAACCCCAGGGCCCATAGTATTGCGGGGGATCATTTAATATTGCCGCCATGCAGTGTAGCTAGTCAACTAAAGACTTTTACTCCGGTGGGAATCGCAATAATTATAGTGGCGGATGTGAAGTATGCGCGGGTATCTACATCTATTCCTACTGTGAATATGTGATGAGCCCATACAATGAACCCTAGGAAACCAATAGATATTATAGCTCATACTATTCCTATATATCCAAACGGTTCTTTTTTATTAGAGTAGTATGTTACAATGTGCGAAATTATCCCAAAGCCCGGTAAGATAAGAATGTATACTTCGGGGTGTCCAAAGAATCAAAATAAATGTTGGTATAGAATTGGATCTCCGCCACCAGCGGGGTCAAAGAAGGTGGTATTAAGGTTGCGGTCAGTTAACAGTATTGTGATTCCTGCAGCTAGGACCGGGAGGGAGAGGAGGAGGAGAACAGCTGTAATTAGGACAGATCAAACAAATAGGGGTGTTTGGTATTGGGTTATTGCTGGGGGTTTCATGTTAATAATTGTTGTAATAAAGTTAATTGCTCCTAGGATAGAGGAAATGCCTGCCAAGTGGAGTGAAAAAATAGTTAGGTCTACAGAGGCTCCTGGGTGCGATATGTTCCCTGCTAGTGGTGGGTAAACTGTTCAGCCGGTTCCAGCGCCTGCCTCTAGAGTTGATGATGCTAGAAGAAGAAGGAGTGATGGAGGGAGAAGTCAAAAGCTTATGTTGTTTATTCGGGGAAACGCTATGTCAGGGGCACCAATTATTAGTGGGACGAGTCAGTTTCCAAATCCCCCAATTATAATAGGCATAACTATAAAAAAGATTATAATAAATGCATGGGAAGTGACGATAACGTTATAGACATGGTCATCTTCTATGAGGCTTCCCGGTTGGCCTAGTTCCGCTCGGATAAGAAGGCTTAAGGCAGTTCCTACTGCTCCTGCTCATGCACCAAATAGTAGGTATAGTGTTCCAATGTCTTTGTGATTAGTTGAAAATAGTCAGCGATTTATGAACATAGGTAGGAGGGTAAAATGGCTGAGTAAGGCATTAGACTGTAAATCTAAAGACAGAGGGGTAGACCTCTTTTTACCAGCTCCGAGGTGATGTGTCATATTGAATTGCAAATTCAAAGAAGCAGCTTCAATTCTGCCGGGGCTTCTCCCGCCTTTTTTTCCTGAACGGCGGGAGAAGTAGATTGAAGCCAGTTGATTAGGTTGTTTAGCTGTTAACTAAATTTTTGTGGGTTAAAGTCCCATCAGTCTAGGAAGGGCTTAGCTTAACTAAAGTAGTTGATTTGCGTTCAGTTGATGCAAAGTAGAATTTTGCAGTCCTTATGGTGGTGCAGAAATTAAGTATAAGTACTTACTAAGGGCTTTGAAGGCTCTTGGTCTTGATTAACCTAAATTTCTAGTTTGTTAATATTAATGGGGTTAAGGGTAGAAGGAGAGTAGAAGATACTATAAGCATAGGGAGAAGTGGTGATGATTTTATATATTTTAGTTGTCAGTTAATTTTTGTGTTATTGGATGTGGGAAATATTGTTATTGAAATGGAGTATGTGAGGCGTATATAAAAGTATAGGTTTATTAGTGTTAGTATAGCTATAGTAAGGGGAATAACTAGGTTGTTGTTTTTTGTTAGTTCTAGTATGATAGCTCATTTAGGGGAGAAGCCTGTTAGTGGGGGTAGGCCTCCTAGGGATAGTATTATTAATGTAATTATGGGTACTATTCATGTGAGTTTGTTCCAGGTGTATGATATTGATAGGGTTGTTATGTTTGAGTTCAGGTAGAAAACTACGAATGTGGAAATTGTTAGGAATAGATAGATAATTAAGCTGAGAATGGTAATGCTTGGGTTATAGTATAGGACTGCTGTTATTCAGCCTATGTGTGTAATTGATGAGTAGGCTAGGATTTTGCGTAATTGTGTTTGGTTTAGTCCTCCTCAGCTACCAATTATAATGGATAGAATTGAGATTGTTAAGATAATATTTATGTTAATTGATGGGAAGATTTGGATAATAATTGATATGGGGGCTAGTTTTTGTCATGTGAGGATAAGTATAGCGGGGATTAGGGGGATGCCTTGGACTACTTCGGGGAGTCAGAAGTGTAGGGGGGCTATTCCTAGTTTTATTGCCAAGGCGATAAGTATAATTGTAGATAAGGTTGGATTTAGGGATGGGTTGATTGTTCATTGTCCGTATAGTAGGTTGTTTAGAATAATGGCTATTAGTAGGACTATGGATGCGGTTGCTTGAGTTAGAAAGTATTTAGTAGCTGCTTCTGTGGATCGGGGGTTTGTATTTTTGGCTAATATTGGAATTATGGATAGTATATTTAGTTCTAGGCCTATTCAGATGAGGAATCAGTGTGAGCTTAGGATTGTAATAATAGTTCCTGTTGGAATTGTGAAGGAGATAATAAGGTGTGCTAGGGGATTAATGTTTTTAGTACGGGAGGGGTTAAACCAACATTTTCGGGGTATGGGCCCGATAGCTTATTTAGCTGACCTTACTAGAGTGTGGTGTAACAGGTAGCACGGAGAGTTTTGAGTTCTCAGGTATGGGTTCAAGTCCTATAATTCTAGAAACAAGAGGATTTAAACCTCTATTATTTACTCTATCAAAGTAACTCTTTTATCAGACATATTTCTTATGTTTGGGGTGGAATACTGGATGTTAGGGTTGGTATTGAGATATATCATATACATAGTGCTAGTGTAAGAGGTAGAAATTTTTTTCATAGTAGATGTATAAGTTGGTCATAGCGAAGTCGGGGGTATGCTGTTCGGATTCATAAGAATAGTGTAGTTAGTAGTAGGGTTTTTATTATAAAGTAAGTTGAATAAAGTTCTGGTATGGTTGTGATGTGGGGTGCGGCTAGGAAGATAGTAGTAGTTAAGGCGTTTATTATGATAATGTTTATATATTCTGCTATGAAAAATAGAGCGAATGAGCCTGCGGCGTATTCAATATTAAAGCCTGAGACTAGTTCTGATTCGCCTTCTGTCAGGTCAAAGGGGGCTCGGTTAGTTTCAGCTAGTGTGGAGATAAATCATATTGTGGCTAAGGGTCATGATGGTAATAGTAGTCAAGAGTGTTCTTGTGTTGTAATAAGTGAGTGGAGGTTGAATGAGCCGCTTATTAGTAGTACTGATAGGAGAATAATGGCTAGTGTAACTTCATATGAGATTGTTTGGGCTACTGCTCGTAGTGCGCCAATTAGTGCGTAGTTTGAATTGGATGCTCATCCGGATCATAGAATTGAATAGACAGCTATGCTTGATATTGCCAGTATAAATAGTAGGCCTAAGTTTAGGTTAATTAGGGGGTGAGGTATAGGGAGGGGGGTTCATAGTAGAAGAGCAATGGAGAGAGCCAGGGCTGGGGCTATTACGTATAGGGTTACGGTGGATGTAGTGGGTAGAAGGGTTTCTTTTGTAAATAGTTTTATTGCATCTGCGATTGGTTGAAGTAGGCCGTAGGGGCCTACGGTGTTAGGGCCTTTGCGGAGTTGTATGTAGCCTAAGATTTTTCGTTCTATAAGAGTTAGGAATGCTATGGCTACTAGGGCTGGGATAATTAGTAGTAGTAGGTTAATTATAGGCATGATGTTAAGAAGAGGAGTTGAACCTCTGATTATAAAGTTTTAAGTTTTATGCAATTACCGGGCTCTGCCATCTTAACGAGCCCTGTTCTGGGGGAAGAGTAGTAGTTTGTGAGATTGAGATAATGTTCATCTGATTTATGAGGGCGCTTGTGTGAAGTGGGCCCTATTGCTCTTGTCCTTTCGTACTGGGAGAAATGTTTAATAGATAGAAACCGACCTGGATTTCTCCGGTCTGAACTCAGATCACGTAAGACTTTAATCGTTGAACAAACGAACCCTTAATAGCGGCTGCACCATTAGGATGTCTTGATCCAACATCGAGGTCGTAAACCCTATTGTCGATATGGACTCTAAAATAGGATTGCGCTGTTATCCCTAGGGTAACTTGGTCCGTTGATCAAGTTATTGGGTCAATAGTATAAGTTTACTTAGACTGGTGAGGTCTTGGTGAGTATTTTCGGAGGTTTTGCTGTGCTCCGAGGTCACCCCAACCAAAATTTATAATACAGGGGTGTTAGGTTATTACCTGTGGGTTTATATGTGGAAATTTGTATTATTAAATTAAAGCTCCATAGGGTCTTCTCGTCTTATTTAAGCATATCCGCCTCTTCACGGATAGGTCAATTTCACTGATTGGAAGTAAGAGACAGTTAAACCCTCGTGTGGCCATTCATACAAGTCCCTATTTAGAGAACAAATGATTATGCTACCTTTGCACGGTCAGGGTACCGCGGCCGTTGAACATATGTCACTGGGCAGGCAGTGCCTCTAATACTAGTGATGCTAGAGGTGATGTTTTTGGTAAACAGGCGGGGGTAGAGTTTGCCAAGTTCCTTTTACTTCTTTTAATCTTTCCTGGAAGCATGCCTGTGTTGGGTTAACAGTTTAGGTAATGGAAAATTGAGTTGTGGGTTATAGTTATTGGGCTGTTAACTAACAGTAGTTGTTTCGGTCTGAGATAAGCTTATGCAGGGAGAATAATTTCGTGTTACTTATATTAACATTGTTGCTTCTATAGGGGTATAGATTAGTCCAATGTGTCTTAGGAGTTCAGTATAGTGGGTAAGATTAAGGATGTTTGGGTGTTGAGCTTGAACGCTTTCTTAATTGATGGCTGCTTTTAGGCCAACTATAAGGAATAAATGTTTTACTCTCTACGGAAGGTTGTTTCCTAGGGTCTAAGGAGCTGTCCCTCTTTAGACTAACAATTAAATTTACGATAGGACTAAAAAGTTCTGTAAGTAAATTTAAAGTTGAACTAAGATTCTATCTTGGACAACCAGCTATCACCAGGCTCGGTAGGTTTGTCGCCGCTACCTAAAGATTTTCCCACTATTTTGCCACATAGACGGGTGCGCTCTTTTAGCTATCTGTAGGTAGCTCGCTTGGTTTCGGGGAGAGTTGTTGAAGTTCTCTGTACAAAGTTATTTCTAGTTAATTCATTATGCAAAAGGTAGAAGTATTTGTCTTTGCTTTTTTATGCTTTGTTGGGTTTTGTCTTTCCCTTGCGGTACTATATCTATTGCGCCTAGGTATAATTTCTATCACCTATACTTTTGTAGTGGGTAAATGATTTGTTTGTTGTTGTAAAGTAGTTTAGTAGTGTGTGGATTGGGCTAGAGTTAGCTCAAAGTGATCAATTGTGGTGAGATCTTCTGGGTGTAGGCCAGATGCTTTAGCTTAAGCTACACTTTGATTCATCCAAGCGCACTTTCCAGTACGCTTACCATGTTACGACTTATCCCCTCTATATCAGTATGTAGAGATTTGTAATTAATATATTCTTGTATGATGTTTGAGGAGGGCGACGGGCGGTGTGTGCGTGCTTAATGGCCTTGTTTCAATCGAGCTCTCTATTCTCGATTTACTGCTAAATCCACCTTTGGTTTTTAAGTTTCATAAAGACTATCGTATTGTTCTCTAGTATAGAGAATGTAGCCCATTTCTCCCATCTCATTGGCTGCACCTTGACCTAACGTTTTTATGACTTATACTTGTGCTTACTTTACTATCATTATAGAGTTTGCTGAAGATGGCGGTATACAGGCTGATGGCAAGAGGTGGTAAGGTTTATCGGGGTTTATCGATTATAGAACAGGCTCCTCTAGAAGGATATAAAGCACCGCCAGGTCCTTTGAATTTCAAGCTGTTGCTTGTAGTGTTCTGGCGAATAGTTTTGTTGGTAGAGCTATTGGAGTTTAGGGCTAAGCATAGTGGGGTATCTAATCCCAGTTTGTACCTTAGCTATAGTGTATTCAGGGTGTTAAAGCCACTTTCGTAGTATATTTTACCATAACTGTGGTTTTTTACAACTTAGTTACGAGTCAGCTTTATTGGGTTGTAGTTTTAAACACTCTTTACGCCGAGGTCTGTTAGCTTGAGTTAATCGTATGGCCGCGGTGGCTGGCACGAAATTGACCAACTCTGTTGATCAGTATAACTTAGTTAAACTTTCGTTTATTGCTAAAAATTTGTCACTGCTGTCTCCCGTGGGGGCGTGGCTAAGCAAAGTGTTTTGAGCTGCATATGCGTGCTTGATACTAGCTCCTCATGTTATATAGTTCTAGAGGGCATTCTCACAGGGCTGTGGATACTTGCATGTGTAATCTTACTGAGAGCTAATAGAAAGGCTAGGACCAAACCTATGTGTTTATGGGGTAATAATACCCATCTAGACATTTTCAGTGTCTTGCTTTAGGTGTTAAGCTACATTAAC